CTTCTCTTTTATTGCCGGTTCTATTCGGGATAGCGACAGCCCCGGGCGTGCTCTATCAAAAGAAAATTCCCATTCAATGCATGAAATGAAGTAGGATAATTTTATGATAATTCCTTATTGACAATATATCTAAATAATAGATATCTGTGTAACAATTTATGTTCTGGGGTTTACATAAACTCATATGTTTTGTTATAATTGAAATTGAGAAATATTTTTTGATTAAAAAATCAATACTGATTCGTTCTGTCTCAATTTGTATTTTGTCATTAGGAAAACACAATTTGAAATTCAAATTCCAGAATCGTTCATGAATTCGAAGTAAGGGGTCAATAGTCAATGGTTCTAATTTCTCGTCTGAAAAATACCCATTTGATTTCTCAATAGAAAAACGAGAGAATGTTTTTAGCATTGTGTATTTTCAGATACTATACAATCAATCATAAGGGATAGATCAAATCCAATCAAAAGGGGTCTTTCTTTTATTTTAGGAAATAAAGGATTAAGGAAAACAGAAGTCAAAATGCAAGTACAATAAAAATTCAGTAATCCGGGAAAAATTGCATCTATTCTATTTTGTATCATTTTGGCGGCATGGCCGAGTGGTAAGGCGGGGGACTGCAAATCCTTTTTCCCCAGTTCAAATCCGGGTGTCGCCTGAATCACCAAAAAAATCGAAATCATAATCGATTTATTGGATTGGTTTCTCAATAGTGTTTGGTAGAACCCCTTTTTGACTCTGCGACATTAATTCCACTATTATTAGTGAGGAATAATGAAAAAATTCCTTCGTATTTATAGAGATAGGGGACATAATGCACATGGATATAGTAAGTCTCGCTTGGGCTGCTTTAATGGTAGTCTTTACATTTTCCCTTTCACTCGTAGTGTGGGGAAGAAGTGGACTTTAGAAGTACTACTAATTGAGTTCAGGAATCAAACCGTATCGGCGGTTTATGCTTTATCGACTTATTTCATATCACGGTTCTGACGTTAAAAATAGGCGAGTTTTCCCCTTCCTTATTAGTAAAAGGAAAGGAATTAGAATCCTACAGATAAGAATTATTTCAGATTGATCGGAACAAATAACAAATAGATGTAGGAAATTGGGTCTTATGTCAATTCCATACAATATATGGAATATATAGATATGGAATTAATATACACATATATGAAGAGAATATTGTAGATTGATATATAGAAACTTAAACCTTTATCTTTATTCTAGATTACAACTTTATAGACTAAGAGATAGATAGTATAAAAATGAATTTTTATACTATCTATCTCTTATAAAATTGCCGACTATAATTATAGTGCGCTCATTTCATTTAAGTTAAGACGTGAAATTGGAATCCCTTTCATTTGACTTTGTCCATTTTTGATAAGAACTTGGAAGGAAAGTTTTATTCAAATGAATTTGAAAATTCAATTGAATTAATCATTTTGACTGACTGTTTTTACGTAAATGATAAGTAGAAAAGCGGTAGGAACTAGAATGAATAGTGCAGTAGCAATAAATGCAAGAATATTGACTTCCATAATCTCATCGGTTTTTTACTTCGCAATAACTCGGGATTTAATCCCCTAGAGATGATAAATCTTTTGTCTATCGTCTGTAAATTCAATGAATGAATTACCTCTTGATGATCTTGAACCGGATCACTATCATGAATAACAATATCTGATCTATCAAATCAACCCGTTGTCAAGACTTGAATAGTATAACATAGGAAGTTCTTTTATCCATACCGAATTCCAATTTTGATTCCTGACTCAATTACTCAAAAATTTTATTTATCATCCGTTTCCTTGTTTTTTCTATAACCCACCTTGCGTCTTCCTTGGACAATCTTCTGATGAAGGATCATCAGATTGCCTTTCCACTTCAATTAATTACATAGTTCCAAACCAATAAAAGCGAAATGGAAAAATAGGAAAGCAAAAAGAAATCAAGACTTCTTTTTGCTTTGGGAATGAAAGTATATCCCTCGACACTCTTTACTGGTTCATAGAAAGGGAAAAATGCATTTTTGGATTTATTGGATCCGTCGGGACTGGCGGGGCTCGAACCCGCAGCTTCCGCCTTGACAGGGCGGTGCTCTAACCGATTGAACTACAATCCCAGGGAAATAAGGGATCTAGCAGAAATTTTGATTCTTTTTTATCTTCGTATGGGGTCTTTCTAAAGGACAAGGGGTTTTATACCATCTCATGGTAGATTGATGCGGTTTATTGGGCCGAGCTGGATTTGAACCAGCGTAGACATATTGCCAACGAATTTACAGTCCGTCCCCATTAACCGCTCGGGCATCGACCCAGGAAGAATCCATTTTCATTTTTTTATATTTTATAGGCTTATTGGTAATCCATGATCAACTTCCTTTCGTAGTACCCTACCCCCAGGGGAATTCGAATCCCCGCTGCCTCCTTGAAAGAGAGATGTCCTAAACCACTAGACGATGGGGGCCAACTTGACCAACCGCCCTCATACTATGAT